TTCTTCCCCCCCCTACATATTTTATAACTTCTCCTACAAAGAAGGTTGTCGTACCAATGCCATTCGTAATTCCACCAATTACTCGTCTATCAAAAAAATGAGTTAGTGCGGATAATCCTCTTATACCCCTACTTAAGGTTGTTGAATAAAAAAGATCTATGTAAGCACGATTCGATGACCAAGTATATATCACATTGATTATTTTGTCCCAAAGAAGTCTCTTAGGACTCATTTTCACAAATGAATTGATTAAGTCCAAATTCTGTAAAGATGAAGAAACAGGCCTATAAAAAAAGAATGCTACAAAGATTCCTACATAGGCTATACTGACTGAAAAAGTTGCATTTGTAAGAAAATCATACCAATCCGCAGAATTGTTCGAATTTTTATGTAAAAGATTTATAGACGGAGTTAACCATTTGGATAATATATTCCTATTTAAATCCATTCCTCCTTGATCGAAAGGAATTCCTATAGATCCAACACACAAAGTAAATAGAGCCAACCCAAGCAGCGGCAATAGCATAGTATTATGCGATTCATGAGGATATGGGGGAATTTCTTTATTGATATTGACAAAATGAGTCATTTTCATAAAGGATCGCCTCATATTTTTTACATTCCCACCCATTGGACCCATTGAATCTCTTTTTTTCGAAAAAAAGGAAGCCCTCTCATTATTATTCATTGTGGATAAAAGAAGATCTTTGTTAATTACTTTCCTTCCTTCTTTACCCCATATGGCTATTGAATAGAACGAGCTATTTTTTTTTCCACTGAAATTTTGAAAATAAAGGTTTAAATGCCCTTCAAAGGTAAGTAAATAGATCCGAAACATATAAAATGCAGTTAATCCTGCTGTGGAACAAGCTATGATCGCGAAAATAGGTGAATACAACCAACTATCGTTAAGAATTTCGTCTTTTGACCAAAAACAAGCAAGAGGTGGAATACCACAAAGAGAAAGTGTACCTAACAAAAAAGCAGTTTTTGTAATTGGCACATATTTTTTGAAACCCCCCATAAGAGCCATATTCTGACTTTTATCTGGAGAATATCCAATAATTCTTTCCATTGAATGAATAATGGATCCAGAGCCTAAAAATAATAATGCTTTCGAATAGGCATGAGTGATCAAATGAAATAAAGCAGCTTGATAAGACCCCATACCTAAAGCTAACATAATATAACCCAATTGCGACATTGTAGAATAAGCTAAACTTCTCTTAATGTCTATTTGAGCCAGAGCCAAAGTAGCTCCTAATAGTACTGTTATTATACCTATCAAAGAAATTAGATTCATTACGTAAGGTATAACTGCGAAAAGAGGCAGAAGCCGGGCTACAAGAAAAATTCCCGCTGCTACCATAGTAGCAGCATGTATCAGAGCCGAAATCGGAGTAGGTCCCTCCATGGCATCAGGTAACCATACATGAAGGGGGAATTGTGCCGATTTAGCAATTGCACCGAGGAATAATAGGGCGGCACACAGAGTCAGAAATAAAGAATTTATCCCATGATTCTCAATCAAGTTATTGACTATTTTGAACAAATCTCGAAATTCGAAACTACCCGTTATCCAATAAAGACCTAAGGTTCCTAATAATAAACCAAAATCCCCCACACGATTAGTTACAAATGCTTTTTGACAAGCATTTGCCGCAATTGGTCGCGTGAACCAAAAACCTATTAATAGATAGGAACACATTCCAACTAATTCCCAAAAAATATAAATTTGTATCAAATTAGAACTAGTAACTAATCCCAACATGGAAGCATTGGAAAAACTCATATAAGCAAAAAATCTCAAATATCCTTGATCATGAGACAGATAATTGTCACTATAAATAAGAACCATGATTCCAACAGTAGTAATTAATATTGACATAATAGAAGTCAGTGGATCGATCAAGTCGCCAAACTCTAAGGAAAAATCATGATGGATGGTCCAAGACCATACATATTGATAAATAGAACTCCCGTTTATTTGCTGAATGGCCAGGTCGGCCGAAAAAAGCATAACTATACTTAGTAATAAAACACTAGGAAAAGCCCACATGCGACGCAGATTTTTTGTTGCCGTCGGAACAAGAAGAAGTCCCACTCCTATTGCTACAGGAACCAGAAGCGGAACGAAAGGTATGATCCATGCATATTTATATGTATGTTCCATAAGAAAATCAAAGTTTTTTCTATTCTTATTAATTGAATTGTTTCCGATTCACCAGCTCTTATCTCTTTCGGAAGGAACAATCAAATAAAAAAATCAAAATAGGAAAGAACTCAAATAGAATTTTCCATTTTCAATCATTCCATTAATTATTAGAAGAATTTCTATTCATAGAGCAAGTAAAAAGAATTCTCGTACTTGATTCTGATATGGGTCATAGGATCCATCAATAACTCGACCCAATCAAAAGAAGACCTTGGTATTAGTTTATTCGGGAGAATTCACTAATTCTGATTGAGTGGCTTAAGCAGCCTAGGCGCTTCTGAGAAACTCTACGATACCGATCACTTCACTAACTGTCGCTGCGGATAGAATAATCAGAAGTCAAATGATTTCGGGTATTGACTTTAAATTCCTTTTAAGGTATATTTAAATAAGATAGACAGATAGAATCATTTTCATTTGAATAGAGAATAGAATATTCTGAAAACAAGAAATTTTAATTAACGCTTTCACATAAAAGGAATTCGAAAGGAAGTTTGACCGTGTAATTCCAAATAAAAATAAAAGAGGAGACTGACAGATGAGAAATCTACCAATGACAAATTTTATTAGAAAGACTGTTTCTACAGTCTGGACGGTTTTGTGGGCAGCTAGCGTAATCTGGTCCTGGGGTCAGATTTTGTGGGGAGTGTATAGAATGTGTGATTATATACACATACGTATACAGTTGCGGCGACCAGCTGCAACTGTTCGGAATATTTCGGATTCGGATTCGGATTCGGATTCGGATTCGGAGATGATATTCGCAATAAACCAACGGAGGAAACTATTGGTAGAACGCCTTGTCCTGTTTAGGTGGGAAGAGTCAAGGGTACAAGACGAAAAGTACCTTGTCACAGAGAAACTTTCCGGGTTAGACAACCTCAGCGATCCGGAAATTCAGGCATACATAGAAAGGGACGACGAGTTGAACGGGCGGAAAAACCGCATCCAAAAAGAGATGTACGGCTTAACAGAGGAGCTTCACGGGTTAAACTTAACCGAGGAGAGATACTTAAAGGGAAACGCGGAACTTTTGCCCGTAAAGGAAAAAAAACATTCCAAGGTAGCAGAACCAGCCCGTCAAGATGCCTCTCTTCGAAATGAGCACCTCACCAGTAGCAGGAGGAGGAAATTTACCGGGGTTAAGTTGAGCCAAAGGTCGATCACCCTGCGGCGCCACAGTACTAGGAAGCCCCCAAAGGCGCCCCTTCAGGAGAACCGCTCACTGCGACAGGAGAATCAATTAGAGAATAATAAAGAATAATCCGAACAATACATGTCTTTCACATCCAACTATAAACAATGAGTAACCTCTTCATTTTTGAATGGCGGTTCCAAAGAAACGTACTTCTCTGTCAAAAAAGCGTATTCGTAAAAATATTTGGAAAAGAAAGGGGTATTGGGCAGCGATAAAAGCATTTTCATTAGCGAAATCTCTTTCTACCGGGAATTCAAAAAGTTTTTTGTACGACAAACAAATAACCAAGTCTTGGAAGAATCTGAATCAATATGACTCCCTGAATTGTCATTTCTAATCTAAAATGAAGGATTCCCATTAACTCATATTTTTCTTTTCAACGGATCAATACGAGACGGGACTGGTTATTGCGGTATGCAGAAAAAGAAGTCCTCTGCTTACTGTATTCTCAATTTTTTGACGAAGTAGTGAAGAACAAGATACAAAGTTTTAGCTTTCTTTTTAGAAAGTTTTAGCTTTCTTTTTAGAAAGTTTTAGCTTTCTTTTTAGTAGGTTTTTCTAATTTGTGAGATGGGGGTTGTCATTTTCCTCATCGATTCACTTTTCATAATACACTAACTAAAAGAAAAGTCTTCTTTTTCCTTTAGGAAGGATTTTTTTGGATTATGTATTCCTAATATGTAGTCCAAATAAGGGTCCTTGGGCTGTGGAATCCATCAAGATCTATATCTATATATAGATATAGATCTTGAGAGCTTTCTTTTCTTTAGAAATATAGAATCTTTTTTTTTTTTTGAAGTACGCTAAAATTCCGATAAAGATTGAAACCTTTTAGTTCTATGCCTGGATAGAGGACAGAACTATCTAGTTCCAACTGCTGCATTTCCATTCCAGGCGAAGTTAAACCAACGGAAAGCCCTTTGTGAAAGTGAAACCTAACACCCTACGATCCCACAATACTAATGATTGTTGAACGTTCAATTAGTAATTTGAACGAGTGTTTTTTCATTGATTGTCAGATTCCCTAAAAAAGATTTGATTGAATTGACTCCTTAGAATCTCGACGATTGAATATGGATGGGCTATTATGTTTTCGAGTAAGCCGCTATGGTGAAATCGGTAGACACGCTGCTCTTAGGAAGCAGTGCTAGAGCATCTCGGTTCGAGTCCGAGTGGCGGCATCTTCTAAAAGAGATACAATAAATCCTATAATGAATGGAATTCCTCATTTCCATTCCAGTGTTGAAGGATCCCCCTTTTATTTTTTATTTTAGGATTTTTTTTATGATATTCTCGACTTTAGAACATATATTCACTCACATTTCTTTTTCGATCGTTTCAATTGTAATTACGATTTATTTACTAACCTTATTATTAGTCTACGAAACGCTAGGACTCTATAATTCGTCAGAAAAAGGCATGATAGCTACCTTTTTCTGTATAACAGGATTGTTAGTTACTCGTTGGATTTATTCGGGACATTTCCCCTTAAGTGATTTATATGAATCATTAATGTTTCTTTCGTGGGGTTTTTCCATTATTCATATGGTTCCACATTTTAGGAACCAAAAAACCCATTTAAGCGCAATAACCGCGCCAAGTACTATTTTGACTCAAGGCTTTGTTACTTCAGGTCTTTTAGTGGAAATGCATCAATCCACAATATTAGTACCTGCTCTCCAATCTCAGTGGTTAATGATGCACGTAAGTATGATGGTATTGAGCTATGCAGCTCTTTTATGCGGCTCGTTATTCTCAGTAGCGCTTCTAGTCATTACATTTCGAACACGCATAGATATTTTTGGCAAAAGAAATCATTTATTAACTGGGTCATTTGTTTTTGATGAGATCCAATACGCAAATGAAAGAGGCAGTGTTTTACGAAACACTTTTTTTCTTTCATTTAGAAATTATCACATGTATCAGTTGATTCAGCAATTGGATCGTTGGAGTTATCGTGTCATTAGTCTAGGGTTTCTCTTTTTAACCATAGGTATTCTTTCGGGCGCGGTATGGGCTAATGAGGCATGGGGGTCATATTGGAATTGGGACCCCAAGGAAACTTGGGCATTTATTACTTGGACCATATTTGCAATTTATTTACATATGAGAACAAATCCAAATTTTCAAGGCACGAATTCCGCAATTGTGGCTTCTCTTGGATTTCTTATAATTTGGATATGTTATTTTGGGGTCAATCTATTAGGAATAGGATTACATAGTTATGGCTCATTCACATTAACATCGAATTGAAGAAGCGACCCAATCTATAGGAACATAGTATGAAGTTTGTGTGAGTTTTTGAGAACTATTTGAATCACTACTGGATTCAAATGGTTCTCAAAAACCCCAAACGTATCTGATTCGAATGGACTTCATTTTCTTTTTCCTTAAGATAAGGAAAAAGAAGACTTATTTTTTTTTCATTGTCCAGCGAATGGTTTTTGAAATCATAGCTTTATTTTCTATCTTATTCATGAAAACTATCTTATCTATAAAAGTAATTAGATAGGATAGCTTCTACCTTGTCAACGGATAGTGAGAGAAGGAAATCCGGATAAATACCAATCCCTATTACGGGTAGAAAGATACAGATCGAAACAAAAAGTTCTCGTGGTCCAGAATCCAAAAAAGAAGAGTTTGGGGCAGGAAATTGCTTGTATCCATAGAACATCTGGCGTGACATAGATAATGAATAAATAGGAGTTAATATAATTCCAATTGCCATTACAAAAGTAATGAGTATTTTTGGCATTAAAAGATATTTTGGACTGGTAATTATTCCAAAAAAGACTACCAATTCGGCAACAAAACCACTCATTCCCGGCAATGCAAGAGAAGCCATCGAGAAGCTACTGAACATTGTAAATATTTTAGGCATTGGGATAGCTATTCCGCCCATTTCGTCGAGATAAACAAGACGTATTCTATCGTAACTCGTTCCTGCCAAGAAAAAAAGCGCCGCACCAATAAATCCGTGAGAAATGATTTGTAAAATGGCTCCATTCAGTCCTGTATCGGTTATAGAACCAATTCCTATAATTGTAAAACCCATATGAGATACAGAAGAATAGGCTATTCTCTTTTTTAAATTGCGTTGGCCGGGAGATGTTGAAGCTGCATAGATTATTTGAACTGTACCTATTATCATCAACCATGGAGAAAATATAGAATGAGCGTGGGGTAAGAATTCCATATTGATCCGAACCAATCCATACGCTCCAATTTTTAATAAGATTCCGGCTAGAAGCATACACGTACTGTAATGTGCCTCCCCGTGGGTATCTGGTAACCATGTATGTAGGGGTATAATCGGTGATTTGACAGCATAAGTAATAAGAAATCCAAAATAGAATATTATTTCCAATGCCACCGGATACGATTGATTCGCTGAGGTTTCAAAATTGAAGGTTGGTTCGTTGGAACCATATAAACCCATGCCCAGAACTCCCATTAATAGAAAAACAGAACCCCCCGCAGTGTACAAAAGAAACTTTGTAGCTGAGTACAAACGTTTCTTTCCTCCCCACATGGATAGAAGTAGGTAAACAGGAATTAATTCTAACTCCCACATGATAAAAAAAAGTAAAAGATCTCGAGAAGAAAATGATCCTATTTGGCCGCTGTACATTGCTAACATCAGGAAATGGAACAATCGTGAATCCCGAGTCACTGGCCGAGCCGCTAAAGTAGCTAAAGTAGTGATGAATCCCGTCAGTAAAACGGGTCCTATGGAAATTCCATCGATTCCGAGTCTCCAGTGAAAATCAAAAAAATGGATCCATCTAGAATCCTGTTCTAATTGGATTAATGGATCGTCAAATTGGAAATGATAACAGAATGCATAGGTCGTTAGAAGTAGTTCTATTGTGCATATAGAGAGGGTATACCACCTAATCATCTTATTTCCCCTATGAGGAAAAAAGAAAATGGAAGAACCCGCGGATATCGGCAAAATCACAATTATTGTTAACCAAGGAAAAGAATTCGTGGTAAAGACAAGATACACTTTGACCAAAAAACCCGTGCTCGAAATAATATTTTTGATCGAGTACGGGTTTTTGTCGGTAAGGAGAAAAAAAAAATGGGTTCAAGTAGAGTTTTCTAGAACGTATCAATAAGCTAGCCCCATGCTTCGCGTTGTCTCATGCCATAAATAAACCCGGACACTTAAGAAATCTGTTGGACAAGCGGATTCACACCTCTTACAACCTACACAGTCTTCTGTTCTTGGGGCAGAAGCTATTTGCTTAGCTTTACATCCGTCCCAAGGTATCATTTCTAATACATCTGTGGGGCAGGCTCGCACACATTGAGTGCACCCTATACATGTATCATAAATCTTTACTGAATGTGACATGGTATCTATCCACTTTTTGAACGTCATAAATTTTCGATCTAGTAAAATCATAAAGGAATCATATATGGTAGACACCAGACGAATCGAGGGTTTACCAGAATCGATTTCGAATCAATCTACTTCTGGATCTGCTCATGATAGCGGTCCAAGATACTTTGATTTATTACGTTTTAGCAAACATGGGCCTATGTTTGTTTCTATCGTACATACCAATTTGAATTGGTGAATATTCTATTCGGTATTTATATGATTACCGCTATCTATTCAGCAAGTTCGATTGATTGATACGAGTGGATTTTCTGTTACGATGAATTGACGAAACAATAGCAGGTCCAATAGCGGCTTCAGCGCCTGCAATAGCTATAACAAAAATTGCGAAAATGTCTCCTTTTAATTGGCGACTATCAAATAAATCAGAAAATGTTACGAAATTCATATTAACCGCATTCAGTATAAGCTCAAGACACATAAGTGCTCTAACCATATTTCGACTTGTGATCAATCCATAAATACCGATAGAAAATAAATAGGCACTCAAAACAAGTTCATGTTCAAGCATCATTGACCAACCCCTCATCAATCTGGTTTTATTTGCTTTCAGTATGAACAAAAACTCCACCTTAATCCATTTTATTGACTAGAATATCACAAGTGCAGAACAAAGGAAGGTATTGAGAATAGATTGAACTAAAACCATTTCCATTTTATACATGAAAAATAGAAAAATGGAATTGATGAAGGAAAAAAATAGGTGTGATAAGAACGAAGTCTTTCTCGTTTTGAGAGGACAGAACTCTTTCATTCGAAGTCTTTCTTTTTATTACTGACGGGCCATAACAATTGCACCTATCAAGGCAACTAAAAGAATTATAGAAATGAGTTCAAAGGGAATAAAAAAATCTGTTGATAAATGAGTCCCAATTTGTTGACCATTATTTACAAAATCCTGCTCTAAAATCTGGTTTGATCTTGTAGTCCAAATAATACCGTACCATGAAGTATCTGGGACAGTAGTAATTAGTGAAACAAAAAGACTTGTACAAACCACCAAAGTGACTCCTTCTCCAACGGTCCAAAGACCAAAATCGTTGTAATATTCTGAGTCATTCATGAACATCACAGCGAATACGATTAACACATTTATGGCCCCCACGTAAATAAGTAGCTGTGCAGCAGCTACAAAATGGGAATTCGATGGAATATGGAATAAGGATATACAAACAAGAACCAACCCCAAGGAAAAGGCAGAAAAAATGGCATTGGTAAGTAATACCACTCCCAGACCTCCTAATATAAGAACCGATCCCAAAAATACTAAAAGAAAATCATGTATTGGTCCAGTAAAATCCATTATATGTCAAATAATAGAGAAATAAGCTTAAATGTTTCATGATCTTTTTGACCAGACCGGGAAAAAATAGGTTACCCGACTCTTTTTAGGATATACTCCTAATGGAATCCAATCCTAGATGGGGTGGGGGTTGATGTAGATACAGTTATGAATCCCATTATATATATCCGAAAGAGTAGTTCATATATAACTCTAGAATCAAATTATAAATAAATAAATTATAGAAGAAGGGACAATAAAAAAAAAGATTATCATCTTACTTAGTTAGTTTCTATAAGAAATAATAAGAAATAGAAATTAGATATATAATATTATAGAAATAGGATTCATATAGAGAGATGTAGATTAAAAAAAAAACTAATATAAATATAATATGGGAGGATTCGATGAGAAAACGAGACGTATGGGATAAGGCCTTACTAGCCTTACGCGTAGTAGAAATCGTAAAAACCGGTTCTGTTCGAGTTTATAAACCACCTGAGATTTCTTTATTCTCTAGGACTTTATTCTACAGAATTTGTTTCCGAAAAGGGCCTTTTCTCACCCGAAGTAGGTTTTTTGTTACTTGAGCTTTTTGTTCGGTTCTTCGTATTGATAAAGATTGGGCTGAGACTTTTTCTAGTTTTTTCCCTTTTTCTGTTTCTTTATCTGGGGATCCGGTTTCTTTGGGTCTTACTTTAGGTCTTCTGGTTGCTTTGATTGGTTTATTCATTTGGTTAATTTGATTGAGTTTTCTTTGACTTTTGTCTAGATATTTGAGAATTTTTGTGACCAAACTTTTGTAGAACAGACCAAACTTTGGTCTGTTCTCTCGACTGGTGATGTATATAAAGTCAAATACAAACCCCTATGGAATGAGGTCAAAAAGATGTTCCAATTGTTTCGACTAGCTACTCTAGTCCGTGTATTCTTTTATGCTGGAAGGTTTGGATAGCATACAAAACAAAAAATAACAAAGGAAAGGAGGTTCATTTTGATGTTCAAATTGTTTCCACTAGCTACTTTTCGAATAGAAGAAGGGACAAGAAAAAAAAGATTATCTATTTTGATTTAGTTAGTTTCTATATCTATAATAAAAGAAATAGAAATTATATATATCATAGAAATATGATTAATATAGAGGGATGTCAATTTCAAAAAATCACGGATAATGTATGTTTGCAAGACACGATTCTGAGCAATGAATCTCCAATCAATAGCTAGGACTTTTACTTATTCGCCGAGCAAAATCAAAGAGGCCTTGCTTCTTTAGTAAAAGTAGTAAAAGTAATTGGAAATTGGAGTAATTGGTAATCGAATCAAGCGGTTTACCCATTTTTTATTTGATTTGAGTCGAATTCAGAATGGTTCGAATTACGGAATCTCCAATTACTGACATTGGTAACCGACCCAAGGCAATTTGATTATAATTCAATTCGTGACGATTATAAGTAGAAAGTTCATATTCTTCAGTCATTGATAAACAATTTGTTGGACAATACTCGACACAATTACCACAAAATATACATATTCCAAAATCAATACTATAATTAAGTAATCGTTTCTTTCGAATATCCGGTTCCAATCTCCAATCAACAATGGGTAGATCTATAGGGCATACACGAACACATACTTCACAAGCAATGCATTTATCAAATTCAAAGTGGATTCGCCCGCGGAAACGCTCTGATGGAATCCATTTTTGATACGGATATTGAATAGTTACAGGTAAACGACTCGTATGAGATAAGGTAATCATGAAACTTTGGCCGATATACCTTGCAGCTCTTACTGTTTGTTGACCATAATTCATGAACCCAGTTACCATAGGAAGCATATCGTGAATCTCTATGAATAATTGAAATTTTCTTTCTCTTGTTTGAGAGAAGTTATGAATCTAGAATACAATGAATGGCTTATGTATTTACAGCGAAAGGAGTTGGGAACAAGTTGTCAATAATAGATTACCGAGAGAAATAGGTAAAAGAAATTTCCACCCAAGATTTAATAGTTGGTCCATTCTCATCCTAGGCAAAGTCCATCTTGTTGTGATAGAAATGAACAGGAACAAATAAGCTTTCGCTAATGTAATAAAAATACCAATTGTAGTTTCAAAGACTCCACCCAGTTCATTTATTCCGAAAAAATCAGGAATCAATATGAACGGAATAGGGAGATTCCAACCGCCCAAGTAAAGAACTGTTACAAATAATGAAGAGACTAGTAGATTTAGATAGGAAGCAACGTAAAATAAACCAAATTTTATACCTGAATATTCGGTTTGATAACCTGCTACTAATTCTTCCTCTGCTTCTGGTAAATCAAAGGGTAATCTCTCACATTCTGCTAGGGAAGAAATTAGAAAAACCGTAAACCCTATAGGTTGACGCCACAGATTCCAACCCCAAAAACCATATTTGGACTGTGCCTCAACTATGTCAACTGTACTTGAACTGTTAGATAATCATAGTCGGTGATAACATCACTGCTGCCATCGCTATTGCAGAACCGTACATGAGACTTTCACCTCATACGGCTCCTCGGTGGTCGTCATAAAAAAATCTAAGGACGGGCTCGTTATTATCTCGATATGTTAGTTGAGTAGATAGAGTAAAGATGTATCGGAGAGTCCCACATTAGACCAATGCAATTCTGTCTGCTATAATAACAAAAAGGTGCTTCTGAATTGATCTCACCCTTTCTATTTCTAAATATTTCTAATTTCAAAAATGAAATTTCTCTTCGTTCAGTAATAACTTAATCCTTCAATAAACAATAACAATAAAAGACTCATTGTATCAATAGCTATTTTGACCCTTTTTTCGATTACGAAAAAGGATTAGGCATTACATTAGTTCATGAATCATGATAAGAATTCTATCTGGATAAGAATTCCATCTGTATGAATATATATATATAATTTCGTATTTTTCTTTTCTATTGCGTATTTCTTTCGTTCCGGTTCTTCTTTCACATTTCATAGAAAAAGACAGGGAAGCTCTAAAAAAAAGGTTATTTCGTTTCTGATAGCCATTTCTTTAACCAGTGGGTAGGAGCATACTCAGAATCGGGATCCTGGGGAAGTACTGCTTGATCATTTCTACTAATTTAAAGCCCCCATTAGGATTCCTTTTATTTTTATGCAGAGAGACCTATTTAGGTAACTTAGATTATCTCCATTACGAATCCGTTATGTACCTTAGTGTTCCTAACCGCCCACTCAATTTTACCCAACCCCCCGTATGACATACAATAGTGAAAATTCCATATAGTTGATCTTTTCTACCCGCGTCAAACCATGATCGCTAATCAACGAATCTTGGGGTAATTTATTCTGCTTCTGCTTATTGATGCTTAACTCTTGTACATAGGGAATGAGACTCAATCTTTTTACTGCAAATTGATAAGCTGTTTTGTTTCACTCATAGAACTTATCTAATTGAGTTCATCACCCGGAATTATGAATAAAAAAAATGAGGCTATCTACTCAATATATTCCACTCCTTTCCTAGAAATAAAAGAAATAGGTAACAGTTCATGTCCAAACGAATCGCACGTAGAGATATTGATAAAACACATGGAGTTAATGGTATTTCATAACTAATCGATTGAGCAGCAGCTCGTAGACCACCTAAAAAGGAATATTTATTATTCGAACCATATCCTGACATAAGAAGTCCAAAAGGAGCAATACTTGAAATGGAAATCCATAAAAAAACACCTATACTGAGATCCGCTAGAACAAGCCGAGAGCTAAAAGGAATTACTGAATAACTTAGTAAAATGGATATGACTGCTATGGACGGTCCGATACTGAATAAACGAATATCTCCTCTAGAGGGGAGAAGATCCTCTTTGAAAAGTAGTTTTGTCCCATCTGCTAGAGCTTGAAGAATTCCAAATGGACCTGCGTATTCAGGTCCAATACGTTGTTGTACTCCTGCAGATAGTTTTCTTTCTAACCACACAATTATGAGTATCCCTATTGTAATTCCAAATATAGGAGTAAAAATAGGGACAAGCAAGCGTATGAGCCCATACACCTCTTTTAAGGATTCCAATCGGGAAAAAGAATTAATAGCCCGTACTTCCGTCGTATCAATTATCATTTCAACGATCAACTTCTCCCATAATGATATCTATACTACCTAGTATCGTCATAATATCAGCCAATTTCATTCTTTTAACTAGTTGAGGAAGAATTTGCAAATTGAGAAAACCCGGTGGACGAATTTTCCATCTCCAGGGAAAAGGATTATGATCTCCTAGCAGAAAAATTCCCAATTCTCCTTTTGGAGCCTCTACTCTCACATAAAGCTCTTGTTTCGACAATTCAAAAGCCGGAGATGGTTTTTTACTAATAAATCGATATTCAAAATCATTCCACTCCGAATCCCTTTCTCTGCCAAAGCGCCGGACTTCTAAATTCTCATAGGGCCCCCCCGGAAGTCCTTCTAGGGCTTGTTGAATCATTTTTATGGATTCCGTCATTTCACTGATTCGGACGAAATAACGGGCTAATGAATCTCCCTCTTTTTGCCATTGTACTTCCCAATCAAATTCGTCGTAACACTCATAATGATCAATTTTACGAAGATCCCATTGGAGTCCGGAAGCCCGTAGCATTGGCCCCGATAAACCCCAATTTATGGCTTCCTCCCCACTAACAATGCCCACTCCTTCAACTCGTTCCAAAAAAATAGGATTCCGCGTAATAAGCTTTTGATATTCAGCAATTCCTGTTAAAAAATACTCGCAGAAATCCAAGCATTTATCTACCCAGCCATGAGGTAAATCAGCAGCGATTCCTCCGATACGGAAAAAATTATGCATCATTCGCATACCTGTGGCAGCTTCGAATAGATCATATATCAACTCTCTCTCTCTGAAAATATAGAAGAAAGGCGTCTGCGCACCAATATCTGCCATAAAAGGGCCGAGCCATAACAGATGAGAAGCTATACGACTCAATTCCAGCATAATGACTCTGATATAGCTAGCTCTTTTAGGTACTTGAATATTTCCCAAACGTTCTGGTGCGTTTACTGTTATTGCCTCTGTAAACATAGTAGCTAAATAATCCCAACGTGTTGCATAAGGTAGATATTGTATAATTGTTCGGTTTTCCGCAATTTTTTCCATCCCTCTGTGTAAATAACCCAATATGGGTTCACAGTCAATAACATCTTCACCGTCTAGAGTAATGATGAGTCGAAGAACGCCATGCATTGATGGGTGGTGAGGACCCATATTGACTATCATGAGGTCTTTTCTTGTAGTCGGTACATTCATATGCTTTTTCCCCGATTCAGTATCAGTATTCTATGAATTGCTCAAAACGAAATGAAGTTCATCAAAATCCAAGCTCTTAAAAATCAAATAATGCAAAAGGGATCTTCCAATTAACTTAACTAGTTTTTAACTCCCGAATATCCAACTGATTTATTAATTCTTTATAACGTACTCTATTTTTATTTGACAAATACCTCAGCAACCGTTGACGTTGTCCCAGAGTTTTCAGTAGACCTCTCTGAGATAAATAGTCTTTTTTGTGTAATTTCAAATGTGAAGTCAGTTTCGTTATTTTATTGGTGAAACTGAATACTTGAAATTCAACAGACCCCTTGCTTTTTTCTTGCGAAATAACTGAGATGAATGGACTTTTTACCATAAAAAGACTTCTTCCCCCTCCCTTTTCTTTTTTTATTTTCTACAGATATGGATTTTACCGATCAATAAAAAGAATGACAGTCATTTTAATCTGGTATACACAAACAATAATGTTAATTTATTAATATTTTACTTTAATCCATAATCAACCCAATTTCAAATTGGATTCGTATATACATAGTAAGTATAAGGGCTCGTATAGTTCTCCACCCACAAAACCCAAAAACCCACAAAAAAAAGAATTTAGACCTAAGATTAGAAAAATCTTAGGTCATCGAATTAGTATCATGTACCAGAATATAAAACAGCACAGCCTAAGGCTTGTATCCATCTATTCCTATATCATACCATACCAGGTATGGTGATATATATAGAATATAGAAATAGAATATAGAAAGTTTATCATCAACGAATTCTTAAGCGTGGATACATCTGTATCCTTAACATACTGAAACGGCTACCATTACTGGTATCAAACCAATAGCGATTCATACAAGCTAAATCTTCTAATCGGTAATTTGGCCAAAGAAAAAATTTAAATTTAATGAATTGATTTGTCTCTCTATCAAGATCCTTGCTATTAGTTAAAAGTGGACCACAATTCCTTACGTTGTTCTCGTTGCAAAAGACTTTCTTTTTACCCACAACATCAACATCCATATTTTCCTTCCCGGAATTTAAACAAATTAGAATTCGCAATTCTCTACGACGTCTAGGAGATGATATTTTTTCAGGAACAAGCAAATCATAATGATTTTCATCTAAATTCCCAACCATCTTTTCCTGTTTTGTAATGAATTCAGAAAAATCATTCCTATCAACATTTCGTTTTTCTTTTTTTCGGCATTTTCTATTAGTTTTTCTAGTAATATGAATTTGGTGTTTATTCTTATGGATCAGTGAAATAGCTATGGTTTGATACATAATCAATGGACCATCCCATTTTCTAGGCATACGAACTAGGTTGATTATTAGTTCTCCCCTGTTTAGCGGTTTAGGCAATCGAATTGGAGGGTTAAGTTCACTTTCCAGAGTCAATGCAGGGTTACAATAGATTTGCTCCATAAGCTCCACAGGCATTTCTTTTCTTCGAATAAAGGATACAGTAATTTCCACTGGATCTCTCGTCCTAATCAGGAAACTGGCGATATTGATAGCATCGATTAAATTTTCCTCAACTAGATCGTTCCAGTTCAACTGATAACCCATGTAAGCTTTATTTTTCTTTTGCAGGAAGATTCGTAGGTCGTTTCTTAGCTTCCACGGCGCCTTCTTCTTCTTCTCTTGCTTTTTCTTTTTATCTTTTTCAATGTCTGATCCGCCAGACTCTTGTTTACCATCTTGTTGTTGATTTGGTTGATTTGATTTAGGCTTTCCTTGGTTTCGTTGATTTGATCTAGGATTCCCCTGGCCAGGCTGTTTTTTTTCTTCTTGATTTAGATTCTCTAATTCAAGATCCTTTTTTTCTTTTTTTTTTTTAGGTTTTTTAGGAATGGCACGAATGTTTTGATTGTTATTATCGAAAAGAAGTAAATTGCTTGGTATGATCCACGGTTTCCTCCTATATTTATCATAAGTAGATTTCTTACTGCGCTGAGTTTGAGTTAGTCTTTCTTTATTCATTCCCATCCAATCAAAAGGATGGTTTTTTTTATTATTCTTGTTTTTTTTATTATTATTTTTTTTTTTTGAATTTTTTTTGTTTTTGGATGAGTTGCATTGTTTATGCATCGCGCGATAAAAAAGATCGTTCTTATCAATTGTATGAATTAGTGGAGAATAAGAAGGAGCAATCTTCGTTTTTTTATTGCTCCAGGCCGCAATATGTCTCGTCTTTCTAAAACAGATGATTTGCCAATCCAAATATTTTCTATCCGGATTTTTTCTAATATATCTCCGGATAGAAAAAAAATCAGGTTTATACGTGATGTACTTAGAGGGAATCCCTCGACCTTCGTTTCCTTGTAACGGCAATCTATAAATAGAGAAATCCTTCCTTTCTTCATAATTAATATATTTATGTGATAAAAGATCATATTTGTAATGTTTTTTTAATTTCTCTGTTTTTGTTTTAACCGATAATGAAGCTGTTTTTTCTTTTTGTTTCTCAAAATCAAATAATTGGTTTTTTTCATATGAATCCAAACTGGGTGAGTTTCTATTTTGAACCTTACCACTTTGATTGACCCTATTTCTCCACTTTTGCGACATAAATTTAGATAATCTAGTCTGAGATAAATCATATTGATAGTGGCTCCTTAACCAGTTTTTCCATTCATTTATTTCTGCATTTCGATGTTCTTTATGCCTTGATTCGGAATGAAATATTCCTTGTGTTCCAAAAAAGTTCTTTATTCTATCTTTAAGAAAAAGAGATGTTCGGTAATATGGAAGGACAGATCTCCAGGGATACTTGTGAATACCTGGGCTTTGTGATAATTTGTAAAATACATATGCTTGTGACAAGGAAACTATCCCACAAAAATCCTTTGAATTTTTATCACCAATATTAGAAAACTTTTTTTTTATAGTTGAAATCCAATGAATTGTATTTTCCTCAATTTTTTCTTGATTTGTTTGCTTATTGTAACTGTATGTATCAATAATTTTTTTTATTTTTAATTCAAGTAATTCCATTTTTAATTCAAGTAATTCAAGTAATTCAAGAAAGGTTTCTACATTAAAATGAAACCTCGAAATATAAATGAGAGATTGACAGAATAAACTTTCAATGAAAAATGCCAAAAAAAAGCGCCCTTTCCTTATAAATCGCACACTTCTTCTTTTTAATATCTGCCAAAGGTTTTTTGACGAGTCTAATCTTTTCTCAGCAAAACTTTCCTCGCTAGGACTAATATTTATATCGAGTATTAGATATTTTGTTTTCTTGTCGTTTTTTATTTTTTCAATTTCATTTCTGATTGTACTTGTCCTATCGGACAGATCCTTTATTTTTTCTTCTGTAAGTGAAGATTTTGTCCAATCCATAGATTGAATTCGACTGGCCGATTCCTCAAAAATCTGATTACTTATTCGAAAATTTTTATCATTTTGAGTTTCACTCAATTCATACCCTTCTCTCAATCCAAAATTTTTATTTAGATTTACTTTTTCAAGTTGTTTGATTTTGATAAACGGATCTATAATCCTTTTTTCTTTTTTTTTGAACAATAGAAGACATTTCCTTTTCGCTTTTCTAATTCGTTTTTCAAATTCTTTAGAAATAGGTTCAAGAGGATGAGGTTCGTCTCGGGGAGTACCAAAAGGCCATTCAGTTTCCATTCCCAAGACTGTTAAAAAGGAATATTTTGCTTTTTTTATTTTCTGTTTATGATGGGGTCGTAGTGGAAAACTGTACCGAAGACGGAAAGGGAAGAGGATTTTTATCTGCATACCTTCTGTTAACCAGTTTTGTGGAAAGTCTGTTTCTGATAATGTAACGCCATTGGGAGTACAGTTAACATGAATTTCTCTGCCCCACGCCTTCCACTCTTCGTCCCAATCTTTGTACCACTTGGGGAATTTCTTGCGGAATTGAGATGGAAATAATAAAATAAGGCTAAGGTTTTTGGCTATTATTAATGAGGGTAATACAATAGCTTTTCTAAGAATTGAATGGGCTAGTAACAGAAAAGCCCTTATTGCGTGACCGTGCGAAGTATTATCCCACTTTTCTGCTACTTCTAGTTGCGCCAGCTCCGCGTTCTCCCTATTTTCTGCTTCGGCCTCCGCCTCGTCCTCCCTTTCTTGTGCCTCGTCCTCCCTTTCTTGTGCTTCGTCCTCCCTTTCTTGTGCCTCGTCTTCCTCGTAATCCCAAGTTTTTACTTTCGCGCCTTTTCCCAGCCAATTCCTAAAGATCCTAAAGATTGGATTCATACTTTTCAGTATTTTCAGTATTGGGGAGAAAATTGTGTCTATTCTGTCCAAAAAAAGTGGGGAATGCAGATTTGGTTGATATACTTTCCAAATACCTGTTTTACGTCTTTGAGCGCGTACGGATCCTTTGATTAAATCTCGACTAAAATCCGACTCTTTCGAATAACGTAGTAAAATCTCCTCAGTATCGTCATCCTCCTCATCATACAGCTCCGCCGTCCCCTGCTTCGTAAAAAATTCCTTCCAATCAAAAATGAATATAGCTTTGAAGTTTCTTGAAATAATCTGAGACCAGTCTTGGTCTTCTATCTTCAGGCCTTGCTCCTGATATGCGTCAATCAATTGGTATGTCCATCGATTAACCTTTTTATCAATACCAATTTCTTTTAGGGGTCTTTCCTTTTTTTTATTAATTTTTTTTAGGTCAAGTCCCCCCTTTGTCTTTGTGTTTTTTTGAATTGTTTGATCCTTTGGTTCAGTTGTACTTGGACCGAAGAAATATTGCACTTGATTTTCCGAATCCCTTTTTCCTTGGTCTGACAATACTGATTTTTCCTCAAATGTATCTAGTTTTTGTTCAAATTCTTGGTAATCAGGGAAAAGGATACCATGAAACTTGTTTATCCACACTTTTTCTTTGGAATCCCCCGTAGGGGTGATTAAAGACTTCTTAACGCTTCGGGGTAATGTTCCACGAGAGGGCCCATTCAAAAAACAATCATACCTTTTAGGTAAGCATTTTTGTGCAGTCTCATCATTACATAATCGAGTCCTTTTTTCGAGTACATCCAGATCAAGAGACCCCCTTTCTAGAGCGTTAATTCGATTGAAAAGTTCGTGGCTCAGGCTATTTCTTTTTTGTTCATTAGTATAAATCCAATGATTATACAGTTCATCAGAGGGGAGTTTTTCTGGTGTGTACAAAAACCCCTTTCTTTCTATCATTTCAAAAAAGGTTGACAAACTGGGTGGATATGTAAAAGAAATTCTTTGTTTTCCATCACTTCGGCATGTAGCAAAAAAATAGTCTGACATTTCTTTTCTTAGAGGCTTTTTAAATATATATCGCAATGGTCGATTCCATCGTTTATAGTCGAAAAAAAAAGTAACAAGAGGCGTTTCAAAATCAAAACAGAAGAAGTCTTTCTTTTCTTTAAGTTTTTCATCTATTTCATCTATGTTGTCCAAATCTTCCTCGGCGGATATTTCTTGCCCCTGTTTGGAAATTGTGTCTATTTCTACATCTGTTTCGTCCTCACTCTGCCCCCCTTCTTCCAGTTCCAGTGACGAGGGCTTTTTTTTATCCTCAGTCCTAATAGGTGACGGGAATCTGTTTAAATAGTAGGCACAGGAAACAAATACTAGAATGGTAAAGATTCGCTCCAGAGAATATCTAAAGTCTGCGGCGCGGTACTTATTCAATCTAATAGAATGATTTTGCTGTATCCAGAATACTAAGACCAACTCAAACCCTTTCATGCATAAAATGTGACCAATGAACCAACCAACAAAACTACTTGTTAAAAATAATATCTTGTTGTTGTTGCATCGAAACATATAAATACTGATTAATCTGGGTAAGGTCGAATTCGGCCAAACGAAATGGTTGAATAGTGGAAAAATGAGATTCGTAAGGAATAAAAATTGAGTGCTTAAATTACGCATTCCATTTCTGGTAGTAGCTACCGAATCAAAAAACTCTTGGTCATTGCGCCAAAAGAAATAAGACAAAAGATAGAGTAGACCTAGCATAGTTATTGTATGAGGGCTACCCAATGCTAGATGGAGAGGTGCATAATAGATCGATATGAACATGATGAGCTGCCCCATCAAAAAACCTGTTGTTGCTGATACATCCTTCTCGCTTCCTTCTTCCATAAACCGAGTTCGGAGAAGCAAGAGATAAGAGGGCCCTATGGCCCCTGTGGTCAGAAATCCAAAAAAGAGTCCAGCCACAACGACTGAATTGCTTATCTGCATGCATAAACGGACTAGAGTAGCTAGTGGAAAAATATTGGTCATCATTTTAAATGCTCCTTTAAGATATTGTTTCTATGCTCTCGAAAAAGAAGAGCAGTAGATTTCATTTGACTTTATATACTTTATATATCCATTTACTTGTATGCGAAAGCGTATTCATTTCTTGTTTTCAGAATATTCTATTCTCTATTAATATTAAATTAGATTAATATGAAAATGTTTCTAGATATCCCCTCTGTGGCATAAAATCTCGTAGAATCTTTTTATGTTTATTCTGGATTTTATCAATTCTTTCCTGTAATAGTTTCTTGTCTATTCGTCTACTTTCAGTTACTTTTCTTAGTGAAATTCGAGCTTTACACTCGAATCAAAGCAACCAGAAGAACCAAAGTAAGACGGTCAGAAAGCAGATCCCCAGATAAAGAAAGGGACCAAGGAAAAAAATTGTGAAAAGTGTCATCGCCTTTAGGATGAATACTCTGAGCCAGTCAAGAAGGCCCAGTAACAAATACCCTAATGAGAAAATAAGGATTCTCCGGCAAAAAGTTGTTAAAATACATTTTTACAAAATAAAGATCTCGAGCGTGGTTTCTAAACTTGAACAGGATTCTCCATGTTTTTTTTCTGAGAATTTTTTCTATCAGACCTAACCCCTGGAAAGGAAATCAGTCGCCCAGCCTTAACGCCTTTCATTTTTTAATTTATTTTTTTTTAACGAAATAACCTTTTTTTTAGAGCTTCCCTGTCTTTTTCTATGAAATGTGAAAGAAGAACCGGAACGAAAGAAATACGCAATAGAAAAGAAAAATACGAAATTATATATATATATTCATACAGATGGAATTCTTATCCAGATAGAATTCTTATCATGATTCATGAACTAATGTAATGCCTAATCCTTTTTCGTAATCGAAAAAAGGGTCAAAATAGCTATTGATACAATGAGTCTTTTATTGTTATTGTTTATTGAAGGATTAAGTTATTACTGAACGAAGAGAAATTTCATTTTTGAAATTAGAAATATTTAGAAATAGAAAGGGTGAGATCAATTCAGAAGCACCTTTTTGTTATTATAGCAGACAGAATTGCATTGGTCTAATGTGGGACTCTCCGATACATCTTTACTCTATCTACTCAACTAACATATCGAGATAATAACGAGCCCGTCCTTAGATTTTTTTATGACGACCACCGAGGAGCCGTATGAGGTGAAAGTCTCATGTACGGTTCTGCAATAGCGATGGCAGCAGTGATGTTATCACCGACTATGATTATCTAACAGTTCAAGTACAGTTGACATAGTTGAGGCACAGTCCAAATATGGTTTTTGGGGTTGGAATCTGTGGCGTCAACCTATAGGGTTTACGGTTTTTCTAATTTCTTCCCTAGCAGAATGTGAGAGATTACCCTTTGATTTACCAGAAGCAGAGGAAGAATTAGTAGCAGGTTATCAAACCGAATATTCAGGTATAAAATTTGGTTTATTTTACGTTGCTTCCTATCTAAATCTACTAGTCTCTTCATTATTTGTAACAGTTCTTTACTTGGGCGGTTGGAATCTCCCTATTCCGTTCATATTGATTCCTGATTTTTTCGGAATAAATGAACTGGGTGGAGTCTTTGAAACTACAATTGGTATTTTTATTACATTAGCGAAAGCTTATTTGTTCCTGTTCATTTCTATCACAACAAGATGGACTTTGCCTAGGATGAGAATGGACCAACTATTAAATCTTGGGTGGAAATTTCTTTTACCTATTTCTCTCGGTAATCTATTATTGACAACTTGTTCCCAACTCCTTTCGCTGTAAATACATAAGCCATTCATTGTATTCTAGATTCATAACTTCTCTCAAACAAGAGAAAGAAAATTTCAATTATTCATAGAGATTCACGATATGCTTCCTATGGTAACTGGGTTCATGAATTATGGTCAACAAACAGTAAGAGCTGCAAGGTATATCGGCCAAAGTTTCATGATTACCTTATCTCATACGAGTCGTTTACCTGTAACTATTCAATATCCGTATCAAAAATGGATTCCATCAGAGCGTTTCCGCGGGCGAATCCACTTTGAATTTGATAAATGCATTGCTTGTGAAGTATGTGTTCGTGTATGCCCTATAGATCTACCCATTGTTGATTGGAGATTGGAACCGGATATTCGAAAGAAACGATTACTTAATTATAGTATTGATTTTGGAATATGTATATTTTGTGGTAATTGTGTCGAGTATTGTCCAACAAATTGTTTATCAATGACTGAAGAATATGAACTTTCTACTTATAATCGTCACGAATTGAATTATAATCAAATTGCCTTGGGTCGGTTACCAATGTCAGTAATTGGAGATTCCGTAATTCGAACCATTCTGAATTCGACTCAAATCAAATAAAAAATGGGTAAACCGCTTGATTCGATTACCAATTACTCCAATTTCCAATTACTTTTACTACTTTTACTAAAGAAGCAAGGCCTCTTTGATTTTGCTCGGCGAATAAGTAAAAGTCCTAGCTATTGATTGGAGATTCATTGCTCAGAATCGTGTCTTGCAAACATACATTATCCGTGATTTTTTGAAATTGACATCCCTCTATATTAATCATATTTCTATGATATATATAATTTCTATTTCTTTTATTATAGATATAGAAACTAACTAAATCAAAATAGATAATCTTTTTTTTCTTGTCCCTTCTTCTATTCGAAAAGTAGCTAGTGGAAACAATTTGAACATCAAAATGAACCTCCTTTCCTTTGTTATTTTTTGTTTTGTATGCTATCCAAACCTTCCAGCATAAAAGAATACACGGACTAGAGTAGCTAGTCGAAACAATTGGAACATCTTTTTGACCTCATTCCATAGGGGTTTGTATTTGACTTTATATACATCACCAGTCGAGAGAACAGACCAAAGTTTGGTCTGTTCTACAAAAGTTTGGTCACAAAAATTCTCAAATATCTAGACAAAAGTCAAAGAAAACTCAATCAAATTAACCAAATGAATAAACCAATCAAAGCAACCAGAAGACCTAAAGTAAGACCCAAAGAAACCGGATCCCCAGATAAAGAAACAGAAAAAGGGAAAAAACTAGAAAAAGTCTCAGCCCAATCTTTATCAATACGAAGAACCGAACAAAAAGCTCAAGTAACAAAAAACCTACTTCGGGTGAGAAAAGGCCCTTTTCGGAAACAAATTCTGTAGAATAAAGTCCTAGAGAATAAAGAAATCTCAGGTGGTTTATAAACTCGAACAGAACCGGTTTTTACGATTTCTACTACGCGTAAGGCTAGTAAGGCCTTATCCCATACGTCTCGTTTTCTCATCGAATCCTCCCATATTATATTTATATTAGTTTTTTTTTTAATCTACATCTCTCTATATGAATCCTATTTCTATAATATTATATATCTAATTTCTATTTCTTATTATTTCTTATAGAAACTAACTAAGTAAGATGATAATCTTTTTTTTTATTGTCCCTTCTTCTATAATTTATTTATTTATAATTTGATTCTAGAGTTATATATGAACTACTCTTTCGGATATATATAATGGGATTCATAACTGTATCTACATCAACCCCCACCCCATCTAGGATTGGATTCCATTAGGAGTATATCCTAAAAAGAGTCGGGTAACCTATTTTTTCCCGGTCTGGTCAAAAAGATCATGAAACATTTAAGCTTATTTCTCTATTATTTGACATATAATGGATTTTACTGGACCAATACATGATTTTCTTTTAGTATTTTTGGGATCGGTTCTTATATTAGGAGGTCTGGGAGTGGTATTACTTACCAATGCCATTTTTTCTGCCTTTTCCTTGGGGTTGGTTCTTGTTTGTATATCCTTATTCCATATTCCATCGAATTCCCATTTTGTAGCTGCTGCACAGCTACTTATTTACGTGGGGGCCATAAATGTGTTAATCGTATTCGCTGTGATGTTCATGAATGACTCAGAATATTACAACGATTTTGGTCTTTGGACCGTTGGAGAAGGAGTCACTTTGGTGGTTTGTACAAGTCTTTTTGTTTCACTAATTACTACTGTCCCAGATACTTCATGGTACGGTATTATTTGGACTACAAGATCAAACCAGATTTTAGAGCAGGATTTTGTAAATAATGGTCAACAAATTGGGACTCATTTATCAACAGATTTTTTTATTCCCTTTGAACTCATTTCTATAATTCTTTTAGTTGCCTTGATAGGTGCAATTGTTATGGCCCGTCAGTAATAAAAAGAAAGACTTCGAATGAAAGAGTTCTGTCCTCTCAAAACGAGAAAGACTTCGTTCTTATCACACCTATTTTTTTCCTTCATCAATTCCATTTTTCTATTTTTCATGTATAAAATGGAAATGGTTTTAGTTCAATCTATTCTCAATACCTTCCTTTGTTCTGCACTTGTGATATTCTAGTCAATAAAATGGATTAAGGTGGAGTTTTTGTTCATACTGAAAGCAAATAAAACCAGATTGATGAGGGGTTGGTCAATGATGCTTGAACATGAACTTGTTTTGAGTGCCTATTTATTTTCTATCGGTATTTATGGATTGATCACAAGTCGAAATATGGTTAGAGCACTTATGTGTCTTGAGCTTATACTGAATGCGGTTAATATGAATTTCGTAACATTTTCTGATTTATTTGATAGTCGCCAATTAAAAGGAGACATTTTCGCAATTTTTGTTATAGCTATTGCAGGCGCTGAAGCCGCTATTGGACCTGCTATTGTTTCGTCAATTCATCGTAACAGAAAATCCACTCGTATCAATCAATCGAACTTGCTGAATAGATAGCGGTAATCATATAAATACCGAATAGAATATTCACCAATTCAAATTGGTATGTACGATAGAAACAAACATAGGCCCATGTTTGCTAAAACGTAATAAATCAAAGTATCTTGGACCGCTATCATGAGCAGATCCAGAAGTAGATTGATTCGAAATCGATTCTGGTAAACCCTCGATTCGTCTGGTGTCTACCATATATGATTCCTTTATGATTTTACTAGATCGAAAATTTATGACGTTCAAAAAGTGGATAGATACCATGTCACATTCAGTAAAGATTTATGATACATGTATAGGGTGCACTCAATGTGTGCGAGCCTGCCCCACAGATGTATTAGAAATGATACCTTGGGACGGATGTAAAGCTAAGCAAATAGCTTCTGCCCCAAGAACAGAAGACTGTGTAGGTTGTAAGAGGTGTGAATCCGCTTGTCCAACAGATTTCTTAAGTGTCCGGGTTTATTTATGGCATGAGACAACGCGAAGCATGGGGCTAGCTTATTGATACGTTCTAGAAAACTCTACTTGAACCCATTTTTTTTTTCTCCTTACCGACAAAAACCCGTACTCGATCAAAAATATTATTTCGAGCACGGGTTTTTTGGTCAAAGTGTATCTTGTCTTTACCACGAATTCTTTTCCTTGGTTAACAATAATTGTGATTTTGCCGATATCCGCGGGTTCTTCCATTTTCTTTTTTCCTCATAGGGGAAATAAGATGATTAGGTGGTATACCCTCTCTATATGCACAATAGAACTACTTCTAACGACCTATGCATTCTGTTATCATTTCCAATTTGACGATCCATTAATCCAATTAGAACAGGATTCTAGATGGATCCATTTTTTTGATTTTCACTGGAGACTCGGAATCGATGGAATTTCCATAGGACCCGTTTTACTGACGGGATTCATCACTACTTTAGCTACTTTAGCGGCTCGGCCAGTGACTCGGGATTCACGATTGTTCCATTTCCTGATGTTAGCAATGTACAGCGGCCAAATAGGATCATTTTCTTCTCGAGATCTTTTACTTTTTTTTATCATGTGGGAGTTAGAATTAATTCCTGTTTACCTACTTCTATCCATGTGGGGAGGAAAGAAACGTTTGTACTCAGCTACAAAGTTTCTTTTGTACACTGCGGGGGGTTCTGTTTTTCTATTAATGGGAGTTCTGGGCATGGGTTTATATGGTTCCAACGAACCAACCTTCAATTTTGAAACCTCAGCGAATCAATCGTATCCGGTGGCATTGGAAATAATATTCTATTTTGGATTTCTTATTACTTATGCTGTCAAATCACCGATTATACCCCTACATACATGGTTACCAGATACCCACGGGGAGGCACATTACAGTACGTGTATGCTTCTAGCCGGAATCTTATTAAAAATTGGAGCGTATGGATTGGTTCGGATCAATATGGAATTCTTACCCCACGCTCATTCTATATTTTCTCCATGGTTGATGATAATAGGTACAGTTCAAATAATCTATGCAGCTTCAACATCTCCCGGCCAACGCAATTTAAAAAAGAGAATAGCCTATTCTTCTGTATCTCATATGGGTTTTACAATTATAGGAATTGGTTCTATAACCGATACAGGACTGAATGGAGCCATTTTACAAATCATTTCTCACGGATTTATTGGTGCGGCGCTTTTTTTCTTGGCAGGAACGAGTTACGATAGAATACGTCTTGTTTATCTCGACGAAATGGGCGGAATAGCTATCCCAATGCCTAAAATATTTACAATGTTCAGTAGCTTCTCGATGGCTTCTCTTGCATTGCCGGGAATGAGTGGTTTTGTTGCCGAATTGGTAGTCTTTTTTGGAATAATTACCAGTCCAAAATATCTTTTAATGCCAAAAATACTCATTACTTTTGTAATGGCAATTGGAATTATATTAACTCCTATTTATTCATTATCTATGTCACGCCAGATGTTCTATGGATACAAGCAATTTCCTGCCCCAAACTCTTCTTTTTTGGATTCTGGACCACGAGAACTTTTTGTTTCGATCTGTATCTTTCTACCCGTAATAGGGATTGGTATTTATCCGGATTTCCTTCTCTCACTATCCGTTGACAAGGTAGAAGCTATCCTATCTAATTACTTTTATAGATAAGATAGTTTTCATGAATAAGATAGAAAATAAAGCTATGATTTCAAAAACCATTCGCTGGACAATGAAAAAAAAATAAGTCTTCTTTTTCCTTATCTTAAGGAAAAAGAAAATGAAGTCCATTCGAATCAGATACGTTTGGGGTTTTTGAGAACCATTTGAATCCAGTAGTGATTCAAATAGTTCTCAAAAACTCACACAAACTTCATACTATGTTCCTATAGATTGGGTCGCTTCTTCAATTCGATGTTAATGTGAATGAGCCATAACTATGTAATCCTATTCCTAATAGATTGACCCCAAAATAACATATCCAAATTATAAGAAATCCAAGAGAAGCCACAATTGCGGAATTCGTGCCTTGAAAATTTGGATTTGTTCTCATATGTAAATAAATTGCAAATATGGTCCAAGTAATAAATGCCCAAGTTTCCTTGGGGTCCCAATTCCAATATGACCCCCATGCCTCATTAGCCCATACCGCGCCCGAAAGAATACCTATGGTTAAAAAGAGAAACCCTAGACTAATGACACGATAACTCCAACGATCCAATTGCTGAATCAACTGATACATGTGATAATTTCTAAATGAAAGAAAAAAAGTGTTTCGTAAAACACTGCCTCTTTCATTTGCGTATTGGATCTCATCAAAAACAAATGACCCAGTTAATAAATGATTTCTTTTGCCAAAAATATCTATGCGTGTTCGAAATGTAATGACTAGAAGCGCTACTGAGAATAACGAGCCGCATAAAAGAGCTGCATAGCTCAATACCATCATACTTACGTGCATCATTAACCACTGAGATTGGAGAGCAGGTACTAATATTGTGGATTGATGCATTTCCACTAAAAGACCTGAAGTAACAAAGCCTTGAGTCAAAATAGTACTTGGCGCGGTTATTGCGCTTAAATGGGTTTTTTGGTTCCTAAAATGTGGAACCATATGAATAATGGAAAAACCCCACGAAAGAAACATTAATGATTCATATAAATCACTTAAGGGGAAATGTCCCGAATAAATCCAACGAGTAACTAACAATCCTGTTATACAGAAAAAGGTAGCTATCATGCCTTTTTCTGACGAATTATAGAGTCCTAGCGTTTCGTAGACTAATAATAAGGTTAGTAAATAAATCGTAATTACAATTGAAACGATCGAAAAAGAAATGTGAGTGAATATATGTTCTAAAGTCGAGAATATCATAAAAAAAATCCTAAAATAAAAAATAAAAGGGGGATCCTTCAACACTGGAATGGAAATGAGGAATTCCATTCATTATAGGATTTATTGTATCTCTTTTAGAAGATGCCGCCACTCGGACTCGAACCGAGATGCTCTAGCACTGCTTCCTAAGAGCAGCGTGTCTACCGATTTCACCATAGCGGCTTACTCGAAAACATAATAGCCCATCCATATTCAATCGTCGAGATTCTAAGGAGTCAATTCAATCAAATCTTTTTTAGGGAATCTGACAATCAATGAAAAAACACTCGTTCAAATTACTAATTGAACGTTCAACAATCATTAGTATTGTGGGATCGTAGGGTGTTAGGTTTCACTTTCACAAAGGGCTTTCCGTTGGTTTAACTTCGCCTGGAATGGAAATGCAGCAGTTGGAACTAGATAGTTCTGTCCTCTATCCAGGCATAGAACTAAAAGGTTTCAATCTTTATCGGAATTTTAGCGTACTTCAAAAAAAAAAAAAGATTCTATATTTCTAAAGAAAAGAAAGCTCTCAAGATCTATATCTATATATAGATATAGATCTTGATGGATTCCACAGCCCAAGGACCCTTATTTGGACTACATATTAGGAATACATAATCCAAAAAAATCCTTCCTAAAGGAAAAAGAAGACTTTTCTTTTAGTTAGTGTATTATGAAAAGTGAATCGATGAGGAAAATGACAACCCCCATCTCACAAATTAGAAAAACCTACTAAAAAGAAAGCTAAAACTTTCTAAAAAGAAAGCTAAAACTTTCTAAAAAGAAAGCTAAAACTTTGTATCTTGTTCTTCACTACTTCGTCAAAAAATTGAGAATACAGTAAGCAGAGGACTTCTTTTTCTGCATACCGCAATAACCAGTCCCGTCTCGTATTGATCCGTTGAAAAGAAAAATATGAGTTAATGGGAATCCTTCATTTTAGATTAGAAATGACAATTCAGGGAGTCATATTGATTCAGATTCTTCCAAGACTTGGTTATTTGTTTGTCGTACAAAAAACTTTTTGAATTCCCGGTAGAAAGAGATTTCGCTAATGAAAATGCTTTTATCGCTGCCCAATACCCCTTTCTTTTCCAAATATTTTTACGAATACGCTTTTTTGACAGAGAAGTACGTTTCTTTGGAACCGCCATTCAAAAATGAAGAGGTTACTCATTGTTTATAGTTGGATGTGAAAGACATGTATTGTTCGGATTATTCTTTATTATTCTCTAATTGATTCTCCTGTCGCAGTGAGCGGTTCTCCTGAAGGGGCGCCTTTGGGGGCTTCCTAGTACTGTGGCGCCGCAGGGTGATCGACCTTTGGCTCAACTTAACCCCGGTAAATTTCCTCCTCCTGCTACTGGTGAGGTGCTCATTTCGAAGAGAGGCATCTTGACGGGCTGGTTCTGCTACCTTGGAATGTTTTTTTTCCTTTACGGGCAAAAGTTCCGCGTTTCCCTTTAAGTATCTCTCCTCGGTTAAGTTTAACCCGTGAAGCTCCTCTGTTAAGCCGTACATCTCTTTTTGGATGCGGTTTTTCCGCCCGTTCAACTCGTCGTCCCTTTCTATGTATGCCTGAATTTCCGGATCGCTGAGGTTGTCTAACCCGGAAAGTTTCTCTGTGACAAGGTACTTTTCGTCTTGTACCCTTGACTCTTCCCACCTAAACAGGACAAGGCGTTCTACCAATAGTTTCCTCCGTTGGTTTATTGCGAATATCATCTCCGAATCCGAATCCGAATCCGAATCCGAATCCGAAATATTCCGAACAGTTGCAGCTGGTCGCCGCAACTGTATACGTATGTGTATATAATCACACATTCTATACACTCCCCACAAAATCTGACCCCAGGACCAGATTACGCTAGCTGCCCACAAAACCGTCCAGACTGTAGAAACAGTCTTTCTAATAAAATTTGTCATTGGTAGATTTCTCATCTGTCAGTCTCCTCTTTTATTTTTATTTGGAATTACACGGTCAAACTTCCTTTCGAATTCCTTTTATGTGAAAGCGTTAATTAAAATTTCTTGTTTTCAGAATATTCTATTCTCTATTCAAATGAAAATGATTCTATCTGTCTATCTTATTTAAATATACCTTAAAAGGAATTTAAAGTCAATACCCGAAATCATTTGACTTCTGATTATTCTATCCGCAGCGACAGTTAGTGAAGTGATCGGTATCGTAGAGTTTCTCAGAAGCGCCTAGGCTGCTTAAGCCACTCAATCAGAATTAGTGAATTCTCCCGAATAAACTAATACCAAGGTCTTCTTTTGATTGGGTCGAGTTATTGATGGATCCTATGACCCATATCAGAATCAAGTACGAGAATTCTTTTTACTTGCTCTATGAATAGAAATTCTTCTAATAATTAATGGAATGATTGAAAATGGAAAATTCTATTTGAGTTCTTTCCTATTTTGATTTTTTTATTTGATTGTTCCTTCCGAAAGAGATAAGAGCTGGTGAATCGGAAACAATTCAATTAATAAGAATAGAAAAAACTTTGATTTTCTTATGGAACATACATATAAATATGCATGGATCATACCTTTCGTTCCGCTTCTGGTTCCTGTAGCAATAGGAGTGGGACTTCTTCTTGTTCCGACGGCAACAAAAAATCTGCGTCGCATGTGGGCTTTTCCTAGTGTTTTATTACTAAGTATAGTTATGCTTTTTTCGGCCGACCTGGCCATTCAGCAAATAAACGGGAGTTCTATTTATCAATATGTATGGTCTTGGACCATCCATCATGATTTTTCCTTAGAGTTTGGCGACTTGATCGATCCACTGACTTCTATTATGTCAATATTAATTACTACTGTTGGAATCATGGTTCTTATTTATAGTGACAATTATCTGTCTCATGATCAAGGATATTTGAGATTTTTTGCTTATATGAGTTTTTCCAATGCTTCCATGTTGGGATTAGTTACTAGTTCTAATTTGATACAAATTTATATTTTTTGGGAATTAGTTGGAATGTGTTCCTATCTATTAATAGGTTTTTGGTTCACGCGACCAATTGCGGCAAATGCTTGTCAAAAAGCATTTGTAACTAATCGTGTGGGGGATTTTGGTTTATTATTAGGAACCTTAGGTCTTTATTGGATAACGGGTAGTTTCGAATTTCGAGATTTGTTCAAAATAGTCAATAACTTGATTGAGAATCATGGGATAAATTCTTTATTTCTGACTCTGTGTGCCGCCCTATTATTCCTCGGTGCAATTGCTAAATCGGCACAATTCCCCCTTCATGTATGGTTACCTGATGCCATGGAGGGACCTACTCCGATTTCGGCTCTGATACATGCTGCTACTATGGTAGCAGCGGGAATTTTTCTTGTAGCCCGGCTTCTGCCTCTTTTCGCAGTTATACCTTACGTAATGAATCTAATTTCTTTGATAGGTATAATAACAGTACTATTAGGAGCTACTTTGGCTCTGGCTCAAATAGACATTAAGAGAAGTTTAGCTTATTCTACAATGTCGCAATTGGGTTATATTATGTTAGCTTTAGGTATGGGGTCTTATCAAGCTGCTTTATTTCATTTGATCACTCATGCCTATTCGAAAGCATTATTATTTTTAGGCTCTGGATCCATTATTCATTCAATGGAAAGAATTATTGGATATTCTCCAGATAAAAGTCAGAATATGGCTCTTATGGGGGGTTTCAAAAAATATGTGCCAATTACAAAAACTGCTTTTTTGTTAGGTACA